AGTTTCGGGTCCTTTAGCTATTGTTCTTGAAAAATGACCTGGTTTGGCCCATTCCTCGAATGAAGTTTTTAGGGGATCCCTATCTACCAAAATTTTGACTTCTGGTTCCGGCGAACGAATAATCATTGAGTCCTCCTCTTTCCGGACAACACATACAAAGAAACCCGCCAACAGTCAAGTAATTTATGAATCTCTGAGAGCTCTTTCTAATTTTTTTATTCTCCTCAATCTCCCATCTTTTTTTTAGTTATTCACTCGAGCAATTATGATCTAGAAGTCGATTCGTGGCAAGTGTTCGGATCCATTATGACATAGCCATGCGGCGCACAACGGACCTTTTTAATCGTCTAAAATTCTTTCGGGTCTTTGTGTTCATCCAAAACTCATTTTTTTTGGCAACCAGTGTATTTATTAACATCTCAATTAAATATTCTTAGATGTCCTTACGTTATGTCTTCCATTACCCCCAACATGGACATATTTCTTCTTATTCTATTCCAAATTCCATGAAAACAGGCATGGATCATTGCAAAGAAATATATATTCGATTCTATCTGCGTATCGTTTATACTTCTGCCTATCAGTTATACTTACGATATCCCATATGAAATAGAAACTGCTCTTTGAAAGTGAAAGGATATAATGAAATTCTTTGGTTGTTTTTGTCATAAAAAAGATCCGTTTTATTTTCTATTTGCCTAATCAGACTAATAAATCAAAAAAGAGTGCTCTTATTCCAAACGCCTTGTGATCTTCAACCAATTTTGGGCTTCAATATAATTACCTGGAGTAAGCGCTATAGCCTGTTTCCAATACTCAGCGGCTTGATCAAACCAAGCCTCCGCAATTGCGGAATCTCCCTGGCGAATGGCCTGTTCCCCCCGGTCAGAATAGGCTGTTCAATTCCTTCCTCGAGAACCGTACTTGAGAGTTTCCTAACTCATACGGCTCACAATTCTTGTCATATCCCGTTTTTTCAATCTACACCATCTAATAGAATGAGATTTCTCAGAGATCTCTCCCCCTTGTTTTTTTTTATCGGGTTAACAAAAAGCGATTAATTGTATGAGTTTCAAACTTGAATTTGGTTTCATATTAATAATAATAATGAATGTTTTTTTTTTCGTTTTATCTTTTCTCCCACCCTCAACATAGGCATTTCCAGTATTGCTAGAAGTTTCTCAAAGGTAACTATCTCGGTTTCAGAGAAAAACTTATTTTATAGAGAATCTTAGAAAGAGTCTTTTCTTCATATTCCTATATTTTATTTTTATTTATAATAGAAGTAAAAATAAATAGAACGAAACAAAAAAGACTTACTATCTTTGGGATCTGATGCTACACCGCTGCTCAATACCTTAGTGGATCGACTTTCTTACATACGTCGATTCCTCATTTTTTTCTTGTATCATGACAAAATTAAGTACGCAGTTATTATTGTATCGTCCCAAAACATCACTAATTGATCTTGACGGTGCTTTCTTTATCAATTGGATCCTTTATCCATAGAATATAGAAGAAATAGGCATATCTCTTTCTTCATATTTTGCCTTTCCTTTCTTTGCTACAGCTGATAAAAATCGTTTTGTGGACGATGCTTATGTAGAAAAACCCATTTTTTTTTTTCTAGTATGTACTAGTGGATTCGCTCTTTTCTTTTTCCTTTTTTCTTTCTATAGTGGAGATAGCCGCACGTAATGACAGATCACAGCCATATTATTAAAAGCTTGTGGTAAGAAGGGGTTTCGTTCGAGTGCTCTAAAATAATATTCTAAAGCTTTCGTATGTTCTCCGTTCCTTGTGTGAATAAGGCCTATGTTATAGAGTATATAACTTCGATCATAAGGATCAATTTCTAGTCGCATAGCTTCATAATAATTCTGCAAAGCTTCCGCATAATTTCCTTCGGATTGAGCCGACATCCGTTACGGTCGTCGTTCATTTTTGAGAATCTCCGTTCCAGAACCATACGTGAGATTTTCACCTCATACGGCTCCTCCCGTAGGTGCATAATGAGAGAATAATATATGGAATCAAAAAAGAGTGAAAAATTCTCGTTATGGACTGAGTGGGGCTAGTGTTTTTATAAGAAATCTCTAGCCAACCTTCCTGCCAAAGATTTTTTTAACATCAAATGGGTTGATCTTAATCTTAAATAAAAAAAAGGGTAACTTCAACAATTTCTTTGTCTCCTACGCCCTTTAATTTCCAGGAATTGGTCACTTCAATAGTTTTCGATGGTTATACAGGTATCCAAAATAGGAACGAGATGGATATTTGTTGTCCCAACCATTTTAGTTTCGATCTCGATAAGGAAAGCGATAATTTCTACCAAAGTCTGCATATTGTTGATTTCTAAGTGTAGTGCTTCTTCGCCTAGGCTGCCTATAAATTCTAATGGATGGGGGTTGACTCACACCGCAATACAGATTCATAAGTTTAACCTCGGGCTCACTACTAGAATCGACAATTCAAGCATCTGAGGCTGCATTAATCGGGGATACACGACAGAAGGAATTGTTTTTTTTTTTTACAAACCTCACCTTCAAAAAGCGTAGATTTATTTCATTTTTTTCGATCCCGAAATCATGCGTCTTTCGTATAAGACTGAATAAAACTGAGATCGAAAAGATATGGAAACTAATGATCAAATCGCACCATCTCTGTAATAGGTAAATGCCTCCCTTTCTCCTAAAGTTGTCGGAATTATTCGTAATAAGATATTGGCTACAATTGAAAAGGTTTTATCAATAAAATTTCCATTTATACTCGATTTAGTCATAGATAACAATCCACTCTCAAATTCTTTTCATTATCTCTCGTGAGAAAATGATCCTCCACAAACAAAGGAATTGGACACTACGAAATAACATAAAAACGGAATTATTCAGAAAACCCCCTTCCTTAAATTCTTTCTTTTTGACCGGAATTAAATCAAATAATAAGAAATAGTTTCGATTTCATATAAATCTAGTTGACTAGTATAAGAATGAAGAGGTCCGAGTATGATTCCCATCCCGAAATTGAAGAAAAAAAAATAGATAGACCGATCGGTTGATTCCTTACGATTCATTGATTGAATTGAATTCGTGTCAAAATATACGAAAAGGATGGGAGCACTAGATAAGATAAAGAGATATCTACAAAATCGATATCTACCCTTTTTGTTTTTTCCTACTTTTTTTCTAATTGATTGCCCGGAATTTTCGAAGAATCAAATAAAATAAAAACGGTTCGCTATTGATTCGGTTGATGGTCCATAATGATTACGTAGGAGAGATGGCCGAGTGGTTCAAGGCGTAGCATTGGAACTGCTATGTAGGCTTTTGTTTACCGAGGGTTCGAATCCCTCTCTTTCCGTACCTTCAACTAATTTACCAATCTTCCTGAACACAATGTATCAAAGAACAAGACATCCTCGAATTGAAAAAGGTAGAGTGAACCCTCTCGGTCATTTTGCTATCGATTTGCTATTGCTATTCCCTGGATAAGTACTTTATCCTGCGTCTTTTTTTAGTTCCTTTTTTTTTTTGTTTTTATGGGAAAGGGGGGTAGGAGTAATAAAGTTGTCCAAACCTCGAGTTCGGTTTAAGTTTGCCGAGAATAATATTCTACAACTAACAATTCATTTATTTTCAAACCGATCGATTTACTCTCGATTATTTGATTGACTAATCCTTTATATTGGAATGGGCGAAGAGTCAAATGTTTTGGAACTTCCTCGTGAGGGGATGAATCAAGATAACTTTGAATTATATCTCTAGATTTTTGAGCATGGCTCGCCATAATAATATCGTGTGGTTTGCAGCGATAACTTGGTATATCGACGATACGGTCGTTAACTAAAAGATGTCTATGGTTAACTAATTGACGGGCTTGGGGAATAGTCGAAGCCATACCCAATCGGAAAAGGATGTTATCCAAACGCATCTCAAGTAATTGTAGTAAAACCCGACTTGTTGACCCCTTGGCTTTTCCGGCTATACGAACATATTTTAGTAATTGTCGTTCTGTAAGACCATAATGAAAACGCAATTTTTGTTTTTCTTCTAAACGAATACGATATTGGGATTTTTTCCCAGAGCGCGATTGGTTTCTAAAATCGCTTCCGGCTCTAGGCCTTTTACTAGTTAGACCTGGTAAAGCCCCAAGACGACGTATTTTTTTGAAACGAGGTCCCCTATAGCGCGACATAAAGACTCCTTTTTTCTTTGGACATAAACAAACTGAACTAAATAAATTGATAAATTTAGCGAGGCTAAATACAATAATACAATGAAGTATTGTCTTAAAAAGAATTAAGAAATGGATTGAATTGGAGTAATAGAATATTTTGACTATTTTTTATTTATGTATAGAGATTTTTTATTTATGTATAGAAATGTATAGAAATCATTTTCGTTCTATATTAATTTATATATCATATCAATAATAAAATGTATTTATTATAAATTCAAAAAAGAGTCCGCTTTTTGTTCTGCCGAAACCGAATTCTTCCTGTTTTTTTGCTAATTGAAATGGGACATATGATAGGTAGGCGACCAAAGGGAAAAAGCCGTTTCACTGTTCTTTGATTTCAAAAATACATTCTCAATCATGTGAAAATCACAACAAATAGACAAAAGCCGGCTATCGGAATCGAACCGATGACCATCGCATTACAAATGCGATGCTCTAACCTCTGAGCTAAGCGGGCTCAAATAGAGTAAAAATTGTGTAGACATCCTAAACTATAAACTAATCGGTATTAGCTATTCATAATAGCTATAGATTCCTATTTATTGATATTGATCAATATACTAATGATTAGTAATTAGATTATTTAGTCTAAATTCTAATTAATTATATTAATAAAATTGAGTGATAGAAAATGGATATCCATTTTCTGTTTCTCAACACTTATCGTAAACTTCTTCTCTTAATTCAATAAGGTATTTGAAAATGTTAATGGATTCGAATTCTAGGAATTCTAATGAATTCAAAATTTTAACTAATTCTAATAGTTCTAAAGTTTAAAATTACTGAAATAATTAGTTTAGTTTTAACTAAAATCAATAATTAATATTTTTTATAACTATATAAAAAATGATTGATATTGTATCAAATAGCCTTTATTGAAATTGAATTGAGTTATTTTATCGGAAGTTAAAGACAAAAAAAAAGAATAGACCGTTCAAGTATCTCAGATTGCATCAAAAATTAGAATAATTATAAGAGGGCATATATATTATGCCATGTATCAATTTCTATTGAATTGCATAAACAGAAATGATAGAATGATTTCGGGTTGTATCAAATGGGGGTGTCTCGGCCTTGGGTATCCTATAAACATTAAACAACATAGCATAGGCAAGAAATTCAAATAGCAAGACTCACTTTTTGTTTTTGGTTTACATAGAAATCGTAATACAATCAAGCGGTATTTAATGAAATTCGTATTGAATTATAAAAAAATACACCGCTTTGATTTCAGCCTAATAGAAAATAGGGGGATATGGCGAAATTGGTAGACGCTACGGACTTAATTGGATTGAGCCTTGGTATGGAAACATACGAAGTGACAACTTTCAAATTCAGAGAAACCCTGGAATTAAAGATGGGGCAATTCTGAGCCAAATCCTGTTTTACGAAAACCAACAGCAGCGAGAATACAAAAAGAATGGGATAGGTGCAGAGACTCGATGGGAGATGTTCGAACAAGTAGAGTTGGCCGCGTTGAGTTGGTAAAGGAATCCTTTTATCGAAATTCAAAAAAAGAAAAAATTGGGGGGGAACCCATATAGTACATAGATATATGTACTAAACGCTATACAAACTAGATTAATGACGCCGCGAGCTATATTGATGATTATATGCAAAATGACAGAATTCTTGTGATGTGAATCGATTGTACTAATTGGAAGAACGTATTGAATCTTCATTGATTACATCATTTATAAATCAATTTACTTCAGGATCTGAGAAATCTTTTGAAAAACGGATTCATCGGCCGAGAATAAAGATAGAGTCCCATTCTACATGTCATGTCAATAGTGACAACAATGAAATTAAAAGTAAGAGGAAAATCCGTCGACTTTAGAAATCGTGAGGGTTCAAGTCCCTCTATCCCCAAAAAAACATTTGACGCGTTAATGCTTTCTCCTATCTTTTTTTTCGTTTTTTTATATTTGATTGATATTTTTTATATTTGATTGATATAAGGATAGCATTATTCATTATTATTCGTTTTTTTCATTCACAAAGTTATGTACCCGAGTGTATATTTTTTTGTATTAACCCAAGTTGGTTTTGGTGTTATATAAGGTACATACAAAGTAAGATCAATTTCTTTTGGAATTGACATAGAACGAAGTCATATCATAAAATGACGATGATATATTAACTAAAATAATAGTCAGGATAGCTCAGCTGGTAGAGCAGAGGACTGAAAATCCTCGTGTCGCCAGTTCAAATCTGGTTCCTGGCAGATAATTCATTTGTATGAGTATCTATTCACCAAATCCATTCATATATCCAACGTGACGAAAATTTCTAGATTTCGAAAAAGAGGATAAAAAGTATCCATATTCTCTCATATATAAAATCTGAAAATTAGCTTCTCTTCTTTTTTCTTTTGTTCCCACTCCACTCTGTCTGCTCTCAGAAGAACGTTAGGACTTGATGCATATATGTCTATGCAATAGAGTTCAATTAGTTGGTTGAGAGACCCAACCGAGCAAAAGTCTATTTGATGGATAGGAATATCCACGATGGATCTTAGATAGAGTCGAAATTAAATCGCCTATTTTTCTTTTTTTTTTGTTAGTTTTTTTTTTTCTTTTTGTGCTGTCATTCAATTGAGGGTACTTGTTTCTTGTTATTTGTGATGAACTAAACCAATAATATGAATTCAAATGAAAAGAATTTCGAATTAGGTACTTTGTACCGCGCACATATCTTACAGGTACTCTAGAGGTTTGGAATGAGGAAGTTGAATGTGAAAATTTATCATATTCAAACTACGAATGAGAACTCACTGACTTTGCTTGATTTTCAAGAGAACATACATAGAAATACTCTTTGCCTATCCGGAGTTATCAAAATGAGGATTATTTTCTTGGCATTCAATGAGCATCTTGTATTTCAAAAAAATTCGGGGCAATATAATCCTTACGTAAGGGCCATCCTATCCAACTTTCGGGCATTAAGATACGTTTCAGTCGTGGATGAGTATGATAAAAGATTCCTAACATATCATAAGATTCTCGTTCTTGAAAATCCGCACTTTTCCAAACCCAAAAAACAGAGTGAATTCGCGGATTCCCCCGGGGTACAAATACTTTTATGCATATCTCTTCCGGTTGATCTATACTATACTCTATTCTTGTAAGATGATACACACTAGCTAGCAGTCCACCAGGTGCTACATCATAACCACATTGAGAGCGTAGATAATTGTAACCATATACATATAAAATGATAGCAATGGAATTCCAATCCTCGGGCTTTATTTGTAAGGTT